CCGCTTGACTACTTGAATAAAGGAATACTTCAACACTTCACTACTGCACTTCTTCCACCCAGTAGAAACATCGGACCTAGCAGAAGCTTTACGACCAATAGACCCATTCACAACCTTACTTACACATACAGTCTAGCATTGCCAAAAAGGCATTATTGAACCTCACTTCAGTCTAGCAAAGGAAGATTTTGATGAAACCTGAGGGATAGTATAGAGTTATGACGAAAAAAGAAGCAGGCATCTCATACTTGCCAACTCTACGCCCCATCCAACAAAACAAAAGCGAGGAAGCAGACAGGGCAAGCCATTATATCTTGATTTGGGGCCCCATAACAAGATTCAAAACAGGGGACTTTACTTCTATATCCCCCACGGCCTACGGGGAGACTAATAGGCTAAAAGCAGGGAAGCGGTCACTCTCTTTAGTGCGCGTATGTGTACGTACCAATTAGAAGAGGCTCAAAGCAGATCAGATCCCAAGCTGAAAACAAGGAAAGAAGGCGATTCAAGAACAGGTCTTATAGCTGGAAGGGAGATAGAGATGAAACAAAGGAAAGCCAATACCTACTAATATAATAGGAGTTGAACCAATCCACATTGCACTAGAAAGGCAATGCGCTCACCAATCAGAGAAGTAGGAGAAGACATAGAGTTCCCATTCGACATAGAGTACCAATTCAAAACATCAAAAAACGAGTCTATCTAAAGCAATGAAACTCATTATATTGGTGTGAAACCATAGACAGCAAAGACAAGAAACCTTACCTAAGAATCAAACAGTGATAGGACTGAGCACATTCACCCATAGACTCCAGGCGGAAAGAGCGCATAGAATTGGCCTTACAATAGCCCAAGAAAGAAAAGCAAAGGAAGAAGACCTTACCTTAGAATAGACCACCCAGAGCCCTCTATGGTCCTCTGTCACTTAGAAATAGTCGTCACGCGGTTCATTTAGAATATAGGCAGGAACCAGCTCAAAGCGTACCTTTTCTTAGAAGAAACCAGTAAAATCACACATGTTCACCCACAGACTACAAGTTTAGGCCGAGCATAGAATCGAGCTTGGCCAAGCGAGCAAAGGAGGTTCTTTTCTCTATAGAAGGCAGAGGGCAGGAGTGCGCCTCAGATGCTCCTTAGCGTCAGCGTGAGGAATAGGAATTGCAAAACTAGAGTCCTCGTCCGCTTTCAACTTCTTCGTCCGCTTACCTGCTTTCTTCCTTAACTTTGAATGGATGGGCCGGATGTGCTGTGTCATGTGTTACCTGCTTCCCTTAGCTAAAACGTTATGCGCTAGTGAAAGCCTTCACTCCTTTGTTTGAATAGGTACTTCTCTCTTTACTCTCGCTTGTGCACTTGTTCCTTTACTCCAAGGAATATTATTAACAATGACTTATAGTTGTTTCCTCCACCGTTGGATGAACAACTTCCCTTAGTTGTGTTAAGTAAAGCACTAGGAAGCCAAGAAGGTTTCAATTTCAGTAATTAGCTACAATCTTTGGAGGAACCGTTATCCGGCTTCGCGAGTTCGCCTTAAGTATAAGGACCTGAACTGCTCGAGGCTAAGCACTATTGGGGGTTCCTCTCTCGATTGATATCTAAGACTGGAATTTGAATCTTCTTTCTAACTGCTATCGGATTCGAACCGATTAGTCCTCCCAAATTGAGTAGCAGTTTCTTTCGTTTATTAGTACGAGATGGCTTTACACCTCGCGTCCCCTACAACTCCGGGAATAAGTTGATGGGAGAAACAAAAAACGGTGCCTTAACTCATATCATAGGCTTGACGGAAAGATTATTTCCTTTAGCCGGTCCCTATTATATTCAAAGGGAAAGCAGGGAATCAACCTATTATATGAAAAGAGAAAGCAAGCCGAGGATGAAACGGGAGACGAACCATTGCTTTTCTTTCACGTACGGGTTCCTATTAAAGCCAGCCAACCAGTGAAGGGGAACAAGCAAGAGAGGCAGGGCCGAACACAGCTTGGTTCCATTCACAACAGAAGAAAGACAGAACTAGTCTTATATCTGTAAGCAGAATAGAAAGAGAACCCTTGGGATCTAGACAACATTACAGATAGAAGAATACAAGCCAGACTAAACTCGGGTGGGGAGTGATAAGGACCTACCCGAGAGAACCCATACACAAGGGAATAGGTAACCGGGCAGGTTAGCTATGAACAGAGCCCAGGACACCCTTCCTGGTTAACCAATTGGACAGGCAGGAGAAACCTCATTAACAATAAACCAGTGATAGGAAACAAGCCATCAGTGGTAAATTACTACACAAATATTCCTATTGAGGGAAGCCAACCAAGCGGAACAACCCTAGTTAAGAATAAACAAGTGAAATAAATCATTCGTCACGTACCTTTTCACCCATATATTCCTAGTCAGGGAGTAAAACATAGAGTTCCTATCTATCGTTCTATCATATACGCGGAAAGTCTCAGACAAGCAACAGAAGGAAAGCTGTTACCTACTATTGGATTGGAGTCGAACCAATCACTAGTGCCTTATGAAAGCAATACTCTAACCACTGAGTGAAGTAGGAGGAAGACATAGAGTAGCCATTACAGTTGAGTGTTTAACACGTAAATATTCCTATTAGTCAAGAAAGGCATAGAGTGTCCATTCCACATAGAGTATCCAGTTCAGATATCTCCAAATACTCAGAAGGAAAGAAAGACATAGAGTATCCAATCTTGAGTTCCCTCTATTATGCGGATATTATAGAATAGGCCAATCATGCATTTCCAACTCTCGCGTGTGTGTGCCCAACGGGGTACCTTTATATCTTATATGCGTGTGCGAGGAAGGCAGGGGAAGCTCTCTTTACTCCTATGCATGCGTGCTTTACTTACTTGACCCATCCCTTACTCCCTCTCTTGTACTATTGTATTGCCCTGTGTTGGCTAGCTTACCCGTGTTCCATACCTTCCTAGCAATAACAGGACCATTCAAACAAATAAGACATTCACTATAGACTCGTACGCTCATGACTTGATTGACTAATAGGACCTGTTTGATTCAAGCTCTAGCTCTCGTTACCTTAATTGCTTGGCTCGCTTGGCTTGGGTTTCTCTCTTGACTCGTGTGCCCTCTTCACTTGACTCTTATTAATAAGAATGATTGATCGATCTCTTACTTTCTAGCTTGACAGGTTCCTTACCATAATAAGATTAGAACCTTTCCTGGAGTGATTCCATACCATCTCTCTTTAGTTTAGTTTAGTTCAAAATTATGGTTCAAGCTGCACCAAACAGACCTAAACAACTAATTACAGGTCATTCACGTATCCATTGAACGGGGCAGAGAAAGCGGGAACTCTCTCTAAGAAATGCACTAGTTAGAAAGGACTTCCCTTTGGCCTTTCTAACCATTCAAACAGGGAATCGAGCTCATACTCCAATGCATGACAGACCGGTACCATTGAAACAGGAAAGCAAGAACTCTCTCTAAGACTCGTGCTCAGCAGCAGGTCCATTAAGCCAGACAGGAGACAAAGCATTCGTGGTGCGCTCTCTCGCGCGTGGGCACATACCTTTAGACGGGGACTTCCTTCCTTGCCTATAAAAAAACCCATCCATCCCAGGCAAGCAAGCTATTGATGATGGCTTCTGTGCTACTCGAGTAACTTGTGCTGAGGTGGCTGTGACTCAAAAGGTTTATGTATTATTTTCCCAAAAGAAATGAAATTTACGTGATGCGGGAACCTACTTTCCCTAGATCCGGATTGTTAATATCGAAACGGAGAATTCGTTACCTTCCGTTATTGCTTACTTTGCTAGCTAGGTATTTCCTATTTTGAGACTCCTTACTGAAGTAAAGGAAAAGGCACTTCCAAAGAGCTGACACAAAAAGGATTTCAAGTCCTCTAAGGATTTCAAGTCCTTTGCTCTAACCGGCTAAGCATCATCGGCTTGGTCAGCCTTTACCTAACCAACTACCTAATACTACGCAGGCGAGAAAAACAACTCAGGATGAGGAACTTCTCTCAGTGGGAGCGGATTCGAACCGCTGACAGAAGGATTTGCAGTCCTTCGCTCCACCAGAGCTACTACCTGTCCCACTGTCTTTTCTCAAAACGATCTTTCTTCTCTTATGAAATTGATAGTTTGTGGATTATATACGTATTATTCTGTCAATCGAGAAGTTTGGTTTGTCTGTCTCCGAGATTTCACTCTTTTCTTTTTTCTTTGGGAACTCCAAGTTGTTTAGCTCTCATTCTTCCTTCCGGTACCCTTTCAGTCCAACTGAGCCAATTAGTCAAACTTTGTTAGTATTGGAAAGATGTTGCTAGAAGGATCCTTCGGTCTTGATCTAGTTTGTGCTTCTTGCTACCTGTGAGCTTTATCACCAACAAGTGTAGTGAGCGTGAGGACCGCCTTATTAGCGCAAGCGCGGCTGGGGGTCCGTAGTGAGCGGTTAAGGGCTGCTATCTTAGAGAGCTTGCCAGGGTGTGCTGAAGGTGTCCAATCCCCACTCTTGCCACCTACCTATATATGGTTATCTTTACCTATATATGATTATCTTTACCTTACCTTTGAGGCCAATCCAGCACACCATAGCTGGTTCGACCGGCAACTCATTCCTAAGTAACCCTTGAGGGTAGCGAAGCAATCACGAGAAGTACTCGAATGGTTCATATCTCTCTAATGGTGTAACTTCTTATACCTCGATAGATAAAAGTGAAACCTGCTGCGCTAGGAATGAAATCATCTATCTCATATGCACGGGAAGAGCTTGAATCGCCCAATGAGGGCCCAGTACCCAGGAAAGTCACTACTTTCGGGTTAGCCCTGACAACTGTTATCCCATCCAAAGGCAAAGGAAGAACTAAATCATAACACAAGGTACCCATACCCATTCCATCTATCATATCAGTCGAGTCGATCCGATTCGTTCTTATCAGGCGGCAAGATAGAACTTATGACTTCGCGGATGGAGAGGGATTCGAACCCCCGGTATTCCTAGAAATACTTCGGTTTTCAAGACCGACTCTTTCAACCGCTCAGACATCCATCCTATAGCCTATCGAAATTCGTGCTTTTATTAAAAAAAAAAGAACACATGCACTTTGTTGGCACTCAAAAAAAAGGTTATTCAATCCACTAGTGCATTACCTCTTTTGAATCGAAACAAGAAAGAGCTCATAACCACTGCACTGCTTGTGAAGAGCTCTCCTCAACTGAAGGCGCACCTACTGTTACTATCAGTGACGTCTCTCTCAGGTCAAGTTTTGATCTCGAACTAACGGCCGGAAGAGAGATATTCATAAAAAAACCCGATTCCCTGCCCTGTCTTAAGAACCTGACTCAAAAGAGAAAAGAAGACCGGACTAAAATAAAAGAGAGATAACTTTCGACGATTGAACTGCACTTTGATATCCAGATTGGAACTGGATTTGAACGTCTTTGGATCCTGCTTAGAGCCGGCTCTCACTACACTTTCACCTTTCATATCAGAAACGTCGACTTGCACTTTTTTTGATATCCAATTTCTTTTGAAGGAATCCTTGCTCCTGCCTTGGCTCATATTCACATGGTGACGGTGACAATAACCTTTTATCATAAGAAGTTTGTGGAATTGACGGTGACCCTTGATGTGACTAAGGTAGCTTTACAGTAGGTGTGAAAATGGAGGGGAATTCAATTGGGCTGAAGGCGGGTTACTTTTTTTAGTGTTCAGTGACAATGGTAGCTAACATTACATGAGATGCGGTTGGAAGCGAGGCTGCAGTCTTTCTATGTTTTTCCACTCTAACGAAGTTTCTCTGGGTGAGCTTAGATGACCCGAAGCAATGACCAACTCAATTCTCTCCGCAAAGGGCGGAGGAGTTTCTTTTTCTTAAACAGTCCCGTCTCGAACCGGGGGCACCCACTAGTAGGGGGAGCACCTTGAAATAGAAGTACTTAGAGCTGAGCCGCACACTTTTGATCAAGCCATTGCTACTGCCAGCGTAGAAAATCTTAATGTCAAGCTTGGACTGAACACTTTTCAGGGTTGAAAATTCCCAAACCCTAGCCAGAACACTACTTCTAAGAACCTTGTAAATCTTGTCAACCTAACCATTGCTACTGTTAACACCCAAAGATAACCTAAGAGACTGAATCCTCAAGCTCAGATACCTAATCCTCAGAATGTGCAAAACCCACCTCATAATGACAAAGGCGTTCCTCGGAGTCGTACGCCTTGCGAATATCTAACTTGGCGCAAAACATAAGTTTTGCCTTTGTCTCTATAAAAGTTACGGACCAGCTCGTGAGCCAGAAGAATGTTTTCACTGATGTTCCTGCATTTAATGAAAGCCGACTGATGGGGACCCACCAACTCATCAAGCATTTCCCTAAGCCGATTCGCCCAAATTTGTGAGATTTTTTTTACAAGCACGTTGCACAATGAGATAGGTCTGAACTTCTCAAAGACCTCCGGGTTATCCACCTTAGGGATCAGCTCAATAAAAAGTGGAGTTGACCTGTTTTAGCAGCTTTCCACTTCTTTAGAAGTTCGATACTTGCACACATCATCTTTGATGATTCCCCACTAAAAAAGTGGGCATTGAATCCGTCCGGACCGGGGGCTTTATCCGGGTGAAAACTCAGCACAACCTTCTCGATTTCATCCGTCGTGACCTGTAGAATTAATCCTAGCTACTGATCTTCAGTAAGGACTCTCTCAAACTGAAAATTGCTGTTCACATTGCAAGATCTGTCTCAAGATGTTTTGAAAATGAGAAACAGCAGCAGAAGAAATAGTATACTTTATCGAGAAAAGGGAGGAGTATCTTCTTTTTCTGACGTAGACGGGCATTCCTATCGAGATTACTTCACTTCGGACCTGGAGGTCGAAGAATCTATATGCTACCTTACTTTCAGGATGGCTTTACGAAAGATTCTATCTAGCTGAAGTAGGACGAAGCGGTATGAGATAAGAGGTCTCAACGAGCCTTCAGCATCTGAAACGGGAGCTTTAACCTGCATATCATACGGGAGTTTTAGTGGAGAGCGTTCTCTGGTTCTCATCCCTAGTCAAATTTGAAGTGACGGAGGAACCCCTATTCGATAAAGAAGGGAACGGTGCAAATAAAGCTATTTCGAGTCCTCTATCAACAACCAAACAAACCACCCGCTTGTCGGGCTTAAAGCGGAACTGAGCTTCTCACTAACAAAATCAATCGTAAGCTTCATGTCCGAGACTCGGAAAGAGTGGCGTTAAAGAGGGCGTCAGAGCCTCTCGAAGTCTCCGATCTCACAGATGGTTAGGAGCTCTGAAATTCCTTCGCTTGTGAAGAAGCTTGGCTAGTTCTCCTTACTCGGACATTCTATTCATTCGACCACCGTCCATGCTTCAAGATTGAAGTTTTGTTTTGACTCTGTAAAAAAAAAGAACGTTGTAACGTCGGTTAACGCAGCCTCACAGGCAGCCAAAGAAGTTCTTGACCTCTTTACCTATCTTGGGTGAGCTACATCCATACATAGTCTAAGCCTCTGATTGACTGTACTAGATACAGAATCTTAGTCCCAAGAGTTCTGCAGAAGCGGGCTAAAGGCAATAGTTCGCTAGGGTGGTTATCCCAATTAATTCTTTCGCTACCGAACGCCCCCAAAAGCCTAGTCTTTAGAAGGAACGAACGGATTTCTTAGTTCGTTCGTGCAATGAAGAATCTTATCTGAAGAAGGTAATACGGAAAGAAAAAACTCAACCTGATGCTACTGGAATAGAGAAGCAAGCAAAGTGGGTCGGGCTGGCCTGGGATGGGACTCAATTGAAAAAAGCAGTATTTTTTCCTAAAGACTAACTAAGGGGCGCACTCAATTTCTACCTTCCCCGAGCTTACCACCACCCGTGGTACAAGAGAATGAAAACAGAGGGGTTCTTCCAAGGGAATTTTCTATTAACCAACGGGAGATCCTCCTTTTCTCGCTAATCTAGGTCTCAGGGTTCCCCAGCACAGACTTCTTGTTAGTTTAAACTAGTAAAATGGGAGTGAAGCTATGCCGTTAAACAAGACAAACCAATCGTAGATGTACTATCACGCGAGTAAGGCCCCCCCATTATTGTTGAAAAAGGACTATTCTATAATATAATAAGCGAAATGTATCTGGTCTGGAAAATCCATTGGAAGCGCCTGTGGGAGCTCGACTTCCAGGTATACTTCAAAGTCCTAGGGATGCAAAGAAGGGATTGTTTAGATAATAGTAAGAGTTCGAGCAGGTAGCTGAGCGAACAAACTAACTAATATAGCGAGTCTATTATATAGAGCTGAGCGAGTAAGCAAGAAGAGTATATTGACCTTACAGGCATTTCTTTATAGTTCTATACGTGGTTCCAGCAAGGGAGTCACATTCATGGACGAGGGACTGAAAGGAAGAGAAAGCTATAATACAGAATAGATTCCCACTAGCAGCTAATCCAATAGGCACAATACCCGATCGTGGAACAGATTTGCTCGCTTGGTCGGCTTCCCCGAAAAGAAACTTTCATAACTGAACCTAAAAGCGCTGCTATGACTGCTGCACAGGTTTTCTCCATAGCTGTGAATTTTTTTTATGCATTATTATCATTGAACAACTTAGCTAAATGAAATTAGTCCAAAGCTCTCTTCTTCTTATCATCATCATGCTGTGCAAGCACGGCTCCAACAGAATCCTAAGTTGTAGACACATAGAGGAGGACGGCCTACGCTATTAGAGGAGAGTTACTGTAAAGACACAACTTCTACCCTGTTGGCTGTAGTTTTAGCTTGTATATGTGATAAAAAAACGAGATTTTCTTTCATAGAATCACTCTTTCACTCGGTAAGTTCCGTTGGACCTCTCCTCTCCTTTTAGTTGAGTAATCAACGCAACAAGTGCTCGAGTCATGACTTCGCCCTCTCCTTTTAGTCGAGTCACTCCGTGCCTCTCCCAACAAGTGGTCGAGTTCTTCCGAGGAACGCCTTCTTCCGCTCCACGCCAAAGTTGAGTATGGCCTATTTCCCCTAATAGGATAAGATGCTGACGTTCATGTGAAAGTCAATCTTTTTGACCGACTAAGGAATAGAATAGCTTTCATTGAAGTGAGTCTACTTTTCGAGTTGGTACTCACCTTCTATCCCTAACTTCTAAATAGAAAGATTCTGAGGTAGGATCTCAATTCGACATCGCCTGCTCCCCTATCCCGCCGATTCATTTTCTTTTTCACAAAAAGATTCGATTCTGTCTGTGTGGCTATCTGAACGACTTATTCAACCTCACCTCCCGTAAACAACCAAGAAGGGGAGGATCAAAGACGTCTGTACTGGACCATTGAGTAACCGCTCTGTAAGACTACTGAACGACTAGTCCGTTCCATCCTAAACTTCGATTGAATGAAGTCCTTCTGAACTGGAATCATGAATTGGATTCGAACCAATATCTCCGGCGACTTTCCCTTTAGTCGATCATGATGGGAAGATCTGCTGGGCAGCAGGATCTTCGGCCCCCCTCCCACCTTTCGGTGGGATATTCGCCTCTACCCCTCCATCACTGCGCACCGGATAATCTAATTTGATCGAAAGCGAATGATCAAATTAGAGATCTCCCGCCATATTGGACTTTTTGTTTTTCCAATACAGGCGAGCACGCTTTTGAGATGACTTAAACGACTAGCATTTGAAAGGAAGCTGTTTAGATCGCCTAAGTAGGCTTCAATACCTATGCGAATATCGCTTTCCTCGATATTTAGATCTCCTCCTTCGCCTTTCTTTTCTCTCTTTTTTTATTATTCGAAGAAGAAGAAGAAGCGGGCGCACGAGAAGGATTTAGCATCATGTGGATCCAGACGAAAATAGCCCAAAATCAGAAGAGGTAGCAACATGAACAAAGATGGATTTGTGAATGAGAAATAGAAGTTTCCGATATTCATATCTATCAAGGAAAAAATCTCAAATTGGTCAAGCGGGGACTCCGACTCCGCGGGGGGGTTTTCATCGTACGTATTGGATAAATCCTTTAAAAAAGGGGGGTCCCGCTCCAAATCAAATATATTTTTTTTTATTTCCAACATCTCCCCTTCCCCTATGTTTTTAAAATGTTCATTAACAATGGTTTCCGCGTGGGACTTATCCCCCCCTTTTTTTTCTACTAAATAGTTTATCAACATGTCGGAATATTCATCGACTGCTTCGTCCCAATCAACAAAGTCCGTTTGAGTTTCTTCCATTTGAGTTTCTTCCATTTGAGTTTCTTCCGTTTCAGTTTGTTCCCGTGCTTCCCGGGACTTTTGTACTATGTTTTCGTTCAAATCAGCCAAAATGTGCTGAAGAAAAGCGGTATTGTCACTTCCCGCTTCGGCCGCTTTCAAAACCTTGCGAGGTCGAGAACGACGGGGAGAGTGATGCAGAATGAAACCCTTACTTAGTGCGGAGATAGGATTTGAACCTACGACATCAAGGAGGAACCCCTTGCGAGCTACCAAGCTGCTCTACTCTACTCGCACTGCTTCTTTCCTCTCCAATATCTGATTTTCTTAGTCTCGTTCTCGTCTCTATCTCTTAGGTCAAGCATCTTCGGGAATACCCGTCCCCGTCTTAGTCGAATACCTTTTCATTCCTTCCGCAAGTTCGTATCTTAGAAGAATCATCCCTTGTCTTTCGCCCGGCCGGGCGAGCTTCTGCTTTCTATTCTTACTCTCTCTCAGCAGCAAGACCATAGAATAGGAGAACCACTAGATCCGCTGCAATCCCAGTTGCCAGTTGACTCAACAAAGAATCTACTTTGTTTGCTTTGGTGCTTTCTTTTATGCCGGATATTACCACCAAAGCGGCGTGATCTTAGATCTAGATCTCTAGGTACTTGACTTCCCCCTCTTCCTATGTATGGGGAGAGTAGCCTAGCCCATCCCCTCAGACCAGACTGAGCTTCATTGCCAATCCTTTGAGCCGCTTCGCTCCTTGGGATGCCTTACCGCTCCGTGGGGGAATCTCGAAGATCGAAGATTAGTATGAAACTAGAGCCATCTCCTTTTTGCAGGGGAATCTCCTTCGGTTGATTATCTGGTTTCGAAAGATGCATTTCAAAACCTTTTTCTCTCGTACCCATTTGCCTAAACTCCGGTGATCTAGCTTTGGCTTATGCCGTTACCGCTAAACCCAATTCTTCTCTTCATGTATGTGGGCTGCCTTGATATTAAGTAAGGTGTCAAGGTGGTCGAAGAAGGCCACAAGTGGAAGCAACCGATGCTTTGGTCATTCAGTTTCATCCTTGCTGCCAGTCCGTGCTTGCTGTCATGCTGGAAAAAGCAGGGGTTTCGGCCGGTTTTACCTACTATTGGATTTGAACCAATGACTCTCGCCGTATGAAAGCGATACTCTAACCGCTGAGTCAAGTAGGTAAAGCTGAGTCAAGTCAGAGAAAATAGACCCCTATAAGAGAAAACCGCGCAACCAGAGTTCCCCTTACTATACAAGGGGGGCGGAGCGATAAGAAAGAGAAAGCGTTCTCACTATACGAAAACGAAATGAAGCAGCGGCTAGCACGCTAAGATTAAGTAAGCACTTGGAGAACGTGGATCCCTGTTCTTATTCCTAGTTCCACCTTCTTTACATAGTTTCCGTCTCTTGAATACCAACTTTCTGCAGGGGTGGATTGAGCGGCGCCTCAGGGACAGAGGGGCTTAGCCAAGGCTCTCGCCACACTGATATGGAAGTCCCGTCACCAATCTGCCAGCCTAACCCTTTCTTGATGACAGTCAGACCAGCGAGAATGCTACGCCAGCCGTGTGACACATTCCCTTTAACTGTGGCTTCAAGGAAAGGCGTCGTTTTACAATATTTTCCAAGGAGTATACGGCTGAGCAGGGAGTCCGGATGCTTGATGATTCTCCATGATATCTTAGCCAAAAGGGATTCATTAAAGTTCTCAATGTCACGAAAGCCTAGTCCTCCATCCGACTTTGGAAGTGTTAACTTGTTCCAAGCCACCCAACACATCTTCCTAGTTCCCGGATTGTTATCCCACCAAAAGCGGGTGAGGATGGATTGTATTTGCTTACAAAGAGAGGCGGGAAGCTTGAAGCATGACATGGCGTAAGATGGCATTGAGGCTAGAACCGACTTTAGTAGGACTTGCTTTCCCGCGCCCGAGAGGTGTCTTGAGGTCCAACTATGTGATCTTTGACGAGCATATGCGGTCCACAATAGAAGCAAAGATGTCCCTCTTACGGCAGCCAAAATGCTCGGGGAGGCCCAAGTATTTACCAATCCCACCTTCCTTAGTTATCTTGAGAGAGTTCTTCACCCTATTCTTAATCGCAATAGGGGTTTTGGAGGAGAAAGTGATTGCCGACTTCCCAATATTTATCCTTTGACCCGAGGCTTTCTCATAGCGAACTAAGATGGAGTTAAGCTTTGCACAAGCGGAAGGGGATGTCTTGCAAAAGAACATGGTATCGTCGGCAAAGAGGAGATGGTTAACGTGTGGGCTTCCTCTAGCCACCCTTATACCCTTGAGAGAGCCATCCATTTGTGCATTTCGGCATAGTCCCGAGAGGACTTCCGAGCAAAGGATGAAGAGATAGGGGGAGAGAGGATCTCCTTGTCGGAGTCCTCTTGATGGCCGAACCTCACCTTGAGGTGTTCCGTTTATTAGAAACGTGTATGAGACCGTGCTCACGCACTCCATGATCCAAGCTATCCATGTATTATGAAAACCAAATCTCTCCAATACCGCTCTTAGAAAACCCCATTCAATGCGGTCGTAGGCCTTGCTCATACTAAATAAGCTTTACCGCCATAGCACAATGAACCCTAGCTTTCGAGGTGCGTAAAAAGTGAAGGGTTTCATGTGTAATGAGAAGCTATATATGCCGATATAGCTCTATCCGGAACAAAGGCTGACTGGGAAGGTGAGATCAGTAGGGGCAGGAGGGATTGGAGTCGCTTGGTGAGGATTTTGGCAATGATTTTGTAATGGACAGTACACAGAGCGATGGGCCGATAGTCCGAGACCTTCTTTGGACATGTAATCTTTGGAACAAGGCACACAGGGTTCTCATTCTGCCTTTGGTGCAGTGAGCTTTGTTCAAAGAAAAAGCTTGACTTCGCGTGTAATGTCTTGGCCTATGATATCCCAATAGGAATGGTAGAAGCCCGCAGAGAAACCGTCGGGGCCTGGAGCCCTGTCTGCGTTGATTGAGGCCGCAGCGTCTTTGATCTCTTCTTGGGATGGAATGGAGGTTAGCGAGCTGTTCATTGCCTCTGTGATGCATGGAGAGATAGCTTCTGATACCAGCTGAAAGTCGGTGTTGTTGTTGGAGGTCTTAAGAGCCTGGTAAAACTTAGTAAACTCCATTGCGATTTATCTTTCTTCATAAACTTCACGGCCATCTTCCGTTTCAATTGTGGAGATCTTGTTACGCGCTCGCCTCGCTCTGGTTGATGCGTGGAAAAATTTCGAATTGCGATCCCCGCTGTTTAGCCACTGTATGCGGCTGCGTTGCCGCCAGAAGAGCTCCTCTTCTCTGTATAGTAACTCTAACTTTGCCTTAAGAGCATCGATGGAACTTTGGATCGGACTGTCTGCAGATAAAGCTTTCTCGTACTCCAACTGATGCTGTAAGATGGTTTTTGCATTGTTCTCATTTTGTACCTTGAGCCATTGGATGATCTCTCTCCTAACTTTGTTGATTTTTGTTAACAGAGACATGGAGGAGCAGCTTAACCAAATTTCCTCGACGATTGATCTTATCTCCGGTTTATCTCTGAGCCTTCTATCAAACCGGAAGAGGCCTCTCTTTTTCCTGCGAGAGTCATCGTGACCACAGGGCGATGATCCGAACCCTCGTAGCGCAGGTATTTGCACCTTCCCGCCGTAAAGTCTTCATTCCAAGAACAGTTTGCTAGCGAGCGATCCAGGCGTGCACGGATGAAATGTTGGTAGCGGGTTCCTCTCCAGGAGAGTGCATTTCCTAGGTGTTGAACATTCCAGAGGCCATGGCGAGACACAAAGCTCCGGAAATTTGTAAACGATCCTTCCCATCGAGGATTGCCTCCTACTTTTTCTGTGTTGTCGAGAAGATCATTGAAATCTCCTGATAAAAGCCAAGCAGAGTCTCTGCCCTCACCTAGAACAGAGAGAGCATCCCAGAAAAGAGCACGATTCGCTTGTTGTGGAGCTCCATAGACAAAAAAAAGTAACGAAAGGATGAAAACGCTTGAACTTGACTCTCATGTCAATGAAGTTCTCTGTGGCTGTGAGGATCTCAATCTCACAACCTCCTCAGTCCAGAAGAGGGCCAGTCCACCACTTAAGCCATCCGGCGGGACAAAGAAACTGTGGGAGTAGTTTAGACACTGAAGAGATTCCATAATCGTTTCCTCTGTGTTTTTTGTCTCTGAGAGAAATAAGATGTCAGGTTTGATGGAACGGCGGATCTCTTTCAATCTGCGAACTGTAAGGCTACTCCCGACGCCTTGACAGTTCCAAGCCACAACGGCTAAGGGAGCAGCCTTCCGGGAAGCCGAAAATCCTCCGTTGCCCGATGATCAGCTGGGTTTTGCGAGTTCCCTTGAGCTTCTGGTACCGGGTTAGTGGTATTCATGATCCCCGCAGTACTTGAGCCAGTCCCATTTCTATCCGAGTTTCTGCGTTTGTGTGGAGAGGTCAGGTTCTGAGCCAGGTTTCTTTTTCTCAGACTAGTTCCCACTAGAGGAACCCGCGAGCCACGCTTCCTCTGGTCTTGTCTTGGAGTTTTCTTCTTACCAGCCTCGATATCTTGAGTCTGGCCTCTGATGTCTTGGGATGGAGGTTGGTTAAGGTCCATAGTAGACATTTGGGCCTGCACAGGAGAGAGGGTACTGAGGCCCAGGCCCATTAGATCTTCTAAGGGAGCTTCCAGACGATGGATTGAACGATTTGCAGTGGGAGGAGAGGTAAATCCCAAGGTTTCGAAGTGGTGTTTTGCTCGACAAGCACATCCTGATTGTTGGTTGTGGTGGCTGTTACACTAAGCCTTTCATTCCGGTGACGGGGTCGAGTCTGGTCTGACCTTCCATCCTCAGCCAGTTCATTTTGATTCTCTTGGATCAGGCCCTGCTCCATTGATTTTCTGGGATGGAGGTAGCTGGTGTGCCCAAGTGGAGGTGGAGGAGGCCGGTGGTGATAGATTTGGTTATTGGTGATTTCCGGAGGGTTGGGTAGGTGGATCAGAGAGGTTCGATTGGGATTCAGTGGTGAGGTAGGGTTCTCATCCCTTTGATTTCTTCTTTCTTCCAGAGCTAGATAATAGCGTTCCACTGAGAGTTTTGCTGCTGCAATAATTGATGCTGATGTCTCAGCCATTAGCCTCTCCTCGTCCTCTGAATTGACTCTTTGTTGTCTCTAGCCGCTCTCTCTGTTGGATTTGCACAGTTGATGTACCGATAAGTAGCTTCTCTTAGTTCCTCCATAACTTCGTCCAATGTAGGGATCTTAGGGGGAGGAGGGTAATCCATCTCATGTAAGTTCCGTTCCAGCGGAGGTCTTCTGGTACGTGTTGAAACATTTTGGTCTTGGGTTTGGGGAAGCCATTAGAATATTCTTTTTATATATTGTTCATCGCTGTTAATGAGATTTCTGCATCTGATCGTATCAGCTCTTACTGCTTTCTCCGCCAGTCTTTCTGACTTTAGTTGCTGTGAATGAATTTCGCTAATCGATCTAGCCTCGAGATCTCTCTTTTAGAGCGCTAACTCATAGAATAAATAGAAAGATTGGATCGTAAGCAGGCGAAAGAGAGTTCGACTTCCTCACCCGAGCCAGTTTACCGCGCAGGGGCAAGAATGAAAGCAGCAGTTCGAGCAGATGACCTTGAGTTCAATAGTAGGTCCAGATGCACAGGGGGGGCCATAGAAAACTATTGGTGTTCCATAGACAGGGGCCTTAACTTAAGGACCTTACCGGCCAATCGTTCAATGGGAGTCAAAACCTAATACCGGAAAGTCAAAAGCCCCTATCACTATCCATCAAAATCACATTCATTTCGAAAGCTGCCTCCGAGAGGACACATCAAATTCTGTTTCAGATCAAAAGTTCAAAGCAAAACCATCGCAGAATATCTCCGCCTCATCAAGTCCAAATCTGATGAACTGGCGCTACTCGGGAAGCCCTTAGACACCGAAGATCTGATTCAACAGGTCCTCGCCGGTCTACCAGAAGACTACAAGTCTGAAATGCCATCAATGCAAACACCGATATCCTTCACGGAACTCACGGAGAAACTTCTCAATCGAGAACCTTGTATGCACGCCAACTGAACTGCGTTCCCCGTCACTGCCAATGCTGCCCGTTACAACAACAACAGAACAAGTGGTCGAGGAGACATGAGCAATGGAGAAGAGACGTGATGAAACAGTCGAGTGGCAATCTGAGAACTCTAACTCCCAATACCGTGGTGGCCGTGGACAAGGAAGACGCGACCATACCTTGGACGCTGTCAAGCATGTGGCACACAAACAATCGCTGCCCCTCCTTTAGAGTTGTTGCTCACACGGCCAGTACTGCAAGAGGCTTTCTCCGGATCTCTTCTTCGTAGTTGATCCACAGGTTCAGGAACTGCGGGCTTATTTTGAACTGGAGGGGGTACTGGGTCTACAGGTCTAGTATCTGCTACTCTTGGTTGGCTTTGTGGTTGTGGATCTGTGTCCCCTGAAACCAAAAAGTTTTCACTCCACCATGGCCAAAACCTAGCAAGGCCCTTTGACTCTTTGGATGACATGAAAAAGTAGAATCTGGCTTCTACCCCTAGTGGAAAACCTAGCAACCCAGTTTGACTCTTTGGATGACATGAAAAAGTAGAATCTTTCATCTCATATAGTGGCAAAACCATGCAACCTTGTTTTCCTTCTATGGAGCGCATGAAAACGAAACTTTTCCATCTCATATAGTGGCAAAACCATGCAAATTTGATCATTTTTCCACGATTCCTAAGAGTGAAATTCATCGATAGCCAAAATACCGGGAAAATGAAACTCTTCACTTTTTGTTATGATTCCTAAGAGTGAAATTCATCGATAGCCAAAATACCGGGGTTTGTGTCGCTTGTCTCTTTTTGATCGGCTTTCTAAGTATGAATTGAGTTGACAACCAAAATTCCCGGGCTCTTCACTTTTTGTTATGATTTCAAAGAGTGAAAACATCGGCAAGCTCAAAACACGGGAAAATGGAAATGCTCTAAACCGTAGAATCACAACAGCCCTTCTCTTAGGGCAACAGGGGAACAAGGAACCTGGGAAAGACCAACACAACTTCCTTGACTTCCTAGGCTTCTATGCGGAGAAGGGTTTTAGGAAAAGAGGAGAACTAAGAGAAAGAACAAGGGAAGAACAAACCAAGGGTTGAAGACCTAACTTCCCTCTCTGGGTTACTGACCTTACCTTCCTAGGCTTATCTCCCATTCCTATAACCGGGCTTAGCTTCCTAACCTTACTCCTCTTCCAGGGAGAACTGACTTCCCAACTGAGCTTACCTTCCTAACACCTAACTCAGCTGGGAGAACTTCCTGCCAGGGCGATCCTTCCTTCCCCTTTGGTCGATTTAAGTGGACTGAATCCTAGATTTGTCTCTTTCTCCCTGGTCTCGACGAGCCTCCACCATACTAAGCTAAGGTCTGCTAGCTATAGTATCTAGATGGGAATGTAGCCTAGCAGCTAGTAGCTCTCTTCTTATAGCTCGGTAGTTGGATCTTTCATAATTCCTTTATGGTTAGAGCACACAGGGATAGAAGAATAGATGAATTTGTATCTTTCTTCCTACTTTTTATCGGAAAACAGAGCTAGAACAAGAAACAAGCAACACAAGCACTTCAAAATAAGGTAGGCGACTAAAGCAATTGGGCATTTCCTTGATGTCCGGAAATGGTATATCTGAAAAAACAGAAGAAAGACTTTCTCTTGAACCAATACTAAAGATAATCCGGATCCGTGAGATCGATGCTATGAAAGACAGGCTTCCCCAGCTATCAAAATATGTAAGAGATAAGCCTCTTCCTGTTTGACCTAATCCATCTGAGATATAGATCTTAGCAGATATAGCTACTAGATCGGGAGGTGCCTTAACTACGAAATTCTCTCTTTCTGTCACGTAGGGAAAAGATGCTGAGGCTCCTTATCCTTTCCTTTCAAGTCGAATGTCAGAATCAGGTAAGGTAGCTTATGTCATAGGAACAACAGGTGGGGACCTAGCCCCCGGCGACTGAGGGGATAATACCTAGTATATCTATTCTCAGGGATAATGAACATGATATAGAGTTAGTGCCAAAAGGGATTTGATGAAACTATTCTTTAGTCGCAAGGTTCTTGAACTCAGGCTTAGGCTTAATTTGATCCCGGAACTCTATCTGTTTAGAGAAAGAAAACCTAATCAGTTCTTATCCAGCGGAGAATGCCTTATTTGATTGCTTTTCTATCCCCACAAATTTCCCTCTGCTATATGAATCAATATAGGAGAAGTTGAACAAGCAAGGTAGGGAATGACTGGCACTACCGATCAAGTCTTTCAAGCTAGATTCCCTATTATAGTAAGTTCTTCTCCCGCGGGAATGGCTCTAGCATTGAAAGCTCGAGAGAGAATTCGTTAGAGACGTGGCAGAAGTAGCCGGAATTGGTGCTGTGGAAGTCTTTGGAGCAGGCGTCTCTGTAGGGGAATACCCACTATTCTGTAGGGGAATACCCACTATATAGTAGGCAAGAAGTAGGCACAGGATAGCTCCTATGCTATGGATTGAACCAATCGTACGAGTGCTTGTGTTCAGGTAAGGCAAAGTCCTTATGCTTCAACTTCAAGTGATACCCGGGAGTCAAGCAGTTCTGGAAAAGCGGATTCCATATCTTTATTACTAGTTTTGTCTGGCAGTGGGAGTATAGTCATCCGCGTAGTCATACGCAACAAGAGAGAGACACAGAACGATCGAGTGCCCAACTCTTTCATTCTTTGCGGTTGAGTCATCAGTGATCGTAAGAGAAGTGGCCTAGTTTATCGGATATCGGATTTCGTGCCTTTACCACTTAGCTTTGAAGTTGAATGCCAAATAAATAGGATAGGATAATGCCAGGGCCAAGACGCCTTAAGTCTTCGGGTAAAGCACCTGCAGATAGGGCACCTCTTTCTCCTTTTCTTTGCCGGGGAGTAAGTAAAGATAGATTCCCTTAATTGAAGTTCACCTTAAGCTTGAAAGCTAAACCAAGTTGTTCGGATATAAGACTTTCAGTCAAGAAGCAATACCTCTACCTCTTCTACTATGTGAACGAAGACTGTGTTAAGTGAAGTTTCAACCAGGAATTCGTTAGCTCACCTCAGCCAAATCATCGGAACTCTTACAGAAGTTTCTTCGGCAGTAGCCGCAGTTTATCCGCAGTTGTTGTAGCTGTAGTCGCGGTAGGGGGAAGTTCATCATACCTAGTTCAGTCTCCAGGTTCAATAGATGCCATTCGAGTGATTCCTAGTTAAAGCGGGAAAACAAGGTATATAACTCCAAGTGAGCTTGCCCTGGCATCTCTGTCAAGTAAATTCAAAACAATTATATAAAAAAGAAAGTCAAGTCTTCAGTGCTAACGTGCAGCTCTCATTCCGAATCCAAGAAAAACCTAAGAGAAGACCATGCTACCAGTCCTAGCTGGCACCCAAGCCTAGGAAAAGCATCTCGCAAAAAAGGAATAGGACCTAGAAAGTGCCACAGCTTCTTCGATAGCAGCGGATTTTTGAACATATGATTCGTTCAAAGCCCTGAGACATGCCTGCTACGCTTCCTTCCTCAATAATCAAAGAATAATTTTCAATTCCCTCTCCTTTCAGTCGAGTCACTTTCTTTCAGTCGAGTTGCTAAAGCCCCTCTCAGGGGAGACAGAGGTTCTCACTTGGAGCAGGCGTTCCTCGTTGTAATGCTTACTGGAGCTGGTCCTGGTTTGACTAGTGGAAGGATAGTTACTGCTTATGCTTTTTCTCGGAGCAGAGTCTGCTGCCTTCCTTTCCTACCCTTCTAAGTGTAAATGATCAGTCTGACTTTCTTATTTAGGAGGGCCGCGCTAATGGGGGTGAGTCCCAATCAAGCGCACCTGGGAAGAAAGATCTGGGGAATCTATCAACTTGCAGCAGCCCCAGTCTTCCTTCTCCTTTGAGCACCGGCTTTTGACGGGTATGAAAGAACTAGATGGGAGGCCTTTTCCGGGTAAGAGAAATAGTAGTGAGAGGTAGTGAAAGCCCTTTCGTCCTTTATAACTAGTCAATTTTCTCGTGTAGATAACAGAGGCAAGCAGGACAGACGATCAATCCCTCTTCTAGTAATGGCACCACTCTTCTTAGGTTAGAACCCCATTCCCATTGGCTTCCTACAGGTATAGTGAGATGTACAGGAAGACGGAGACCTTTTGAATTATAGACGACTAGTAGTGCGAAGCAATTCCATCCGATTTTCGAGAAATAAAAGAGTGAGTTAGCTTATTTGACGTCGGATGAAAGAGATAATTCTAACTAGCCGGAGACAGAGATATAGAAAGTTTGCAGTGAGGGGTATCGCCCATGACCTTCTGCGAGAGTGAGATAGAAAGCTGGAAGGTTGGGTTGAATCGGATTATCCATTGAGCTAGTCCGTTTGTTTTCCTAGTAATGTAAAAAATAACAAAAGATTCCCGACCAAGTATTATCTTATAGAATACAAATTCTAGCATTCCTCGCAAGAGTGAGTTCACAATGGGGCTTGTCTGCGAATGATCTTATAATGATGGTGCAAAGAAAAGATCAAGAAGGTAGAGAGAAAGTCGATGAAAACTGCGGTCACAAGTTCTCACAGAAAGGATCGGAACACAACAGTAGTAGACTTAATAGGACCAACCCACCTCATCAATCTACGTATAACACATCTGAGAGAGTGAAAGGGGTTCCTCCAGGCAGGCTGAAAAGAAAAGGAAAAGGGACAGGTGTACACCAAAGCGCTGCGCTCCTGCTGAAAAGAAATGAAAGGAATTCTTTTCAAAAATGGGATAGACTACTCTGATAGGTCCGATTCCAGTTGGATAGCCAGAGGGGTCCCCCAATGGAAAAAGTTTCATCCTAGCTCGACTCCAACTCCAACCTCTAGATCTACTTCTAAAGCTACTAGCTACGTTCAGGGGCGAAGATCCTTAGTGAACTCCTTTTCAATTCAGCGCTCGGGGGGACGAAAGGAGAGCCAATGGCGAAACCAAAGAGAGAGGCGGCCTGGCGGGGACACCACGATACGATAGGGGATAAGGGCGAAGTTAAGTAAGAAGGGCTCCTCGGATAATCTATATAATCTATCAATAGAAGTCTCTTCACCACATGATGATACCCATGCTCGAAGGGGAGCCTTCAAAGCAGGATTTGAGTTCTATAGCTATACAACTCTGGGGAATCGGCGTGCAGGAGCGTACTGCAGAACTATGACCCATACAGTGGAAGCTCTGGTCCCACTAATTTAGCTAAGCGGGTCTCCTTACCTTAAGTTAAGTAAGTGCATGTCCTTTTTTTTGAAGGTTGGGGAACCTACCGATGAAGATTCTCTCTACCATACTGGGCAATATAGATGAACAAGCCATGCCCACCCCGCCTCAGATCAGCAGGAGTCAGACACTGCATGGCTCATCCATCAGGTAAAGAAAGGCCAACAATAGAATACATGTTATTTATGGCTGTTTGTTGCAGGAAGAGTTTCATCAAGGGAATAAGGTATCTGCAGAAATAGGAGTAGTAGCAGTAGTCGCGGGTGTCGAAAGAATAAGGGAATCAATGCTGTCAATCGGAACAACTGGTTGGGCTACTCCTTGTTTGAGGAGTGAGTTTCTTGATTCTTTATCTCCGGTATCTGCTCTAGAAAGAGTTTCAGTGCAAACTCTTCTCATACTATCAAGCCGGAATAACTCGACTGTAAGGAGAGGGAGCTCTTTCTTGATGGCAACAAACCGGTGTACCTACTCGCTTGCTAATGGACTATAGGCGGAACCTCAATACTGTGTAGTGCCCGAAGAATTACGTAGTAATTTTGTCTAGTTTAGTGATAGCGGTAGGTCGGTTCGCTGTGGCTCTAATGCCGGTGATGAAGCAAACAAATAGGGTGTGATAACATTCAGACCTATCTGAGACTAAGAGGGGCTGGTTACCGGAGGTATTCCTGTCAGCCTTGTAACATTAACCCAAAAACCAATCGTCACTGGTTTCGTTCTTGTCGCCCTCTCTCCAGGAATCAAAACCTATGCCTTTCTCAGTCTGGTTAGGCTTTCCGGAAGGTTTTCCGGTGAGCTGTTATCAGATTGATTGGTATGGTAAGATGGATGTTAGTTGAGAGCTCCCGATTGGGGTTACGTAGAGAGACTTACTTATAGAAGAGGATCTCTCTCGGCGTTGCAAGAGGGGTTCCTCTGAGCTGGCAGGCTCATCTCACTGATTGTGTGCTTTTATTGGATCACTTTCATCAAGGGAAAGTGCACTTTTTTTAGCTCTATTCCGTTTCCACAACGTGTTGGTTTCCCGCGTTGACCCCTAAAAACACTATGGTATGGCATCAAGGTCGGCAACCCAAAAGGGTCGGGCCTCAACCGATTGACTTATTTATAAGGGGAAAGCCACGAATATATATATAACAAGACAAGCACTTGCATACAAAAAGACCCCTTGCGCCTAGACCCCACGTCTTCCACGTAAGTAGTTGAGTTAACGCCCCTCTCGAAACAAGTGCTCGAGTCATGACTTCGCCCTCTCCTTTCAGTCTCGTTGCTAAAGCACCTCTCCTTTGCTGTTCGAGTAAACAAGAAATGCTCGAGTTACTAAATACCCCTAAGGTAAGGGGCCCCTCTTTGATAAGGAAAGAAACGAAAGAATCTCCAATTTATGAAAAATCTGGTTCGATGGCTATTCTCTACAAACCACAAGGATATAGGGACTCTCTATTTCATTTTCGGTGCCATTGCTGGAGTGATGGGCACATGCTTCTCAGTACTGATTCGTATGGAATTAGCCCGACCCGGCGATCAAATTCTTGGTGGGAATCATCAACTTTATAATGTTTTAATAACAGCTCATGCTTTTTTAATGATCTTTTTTATGGTTATGCCGGCGATGATAGGTGGATTTGGTAATTGGTTTGTTCCGATTCTGATAGGTGCACCTGACATGGCATTTCCACGATTAAATAATATTTCATTCTGGTTGTTGCCACCAAGTCTCTTGCTCCTATTAAGCTCAGCCTTAGTAGAAGTAGGTAGCGGCACTGGGTGGACGGTCTATCCGCCCTTAAGTGGTATTACCAGTCATTCTGGAGGAGCAGTTGATTTAGCAATTTTTAGTCTTCATCTATCTGGTGTTTCATCCATTTTAGGTTCTATCAATTTTATAACAACTATCTTCAACATGCGTGGACCTGGAATGACTATGCATAGATTACCCCTATTTGTGTGGTCCGTTCTAGTGACAGCATTCCTACTTTTATTATCACTCCCGGTACTGGCAGGGGCAATTACCATGTTATTAACCGATCGAAACTTTAATACAACCTTTTTTGATCCCGCTGGAGGGGGAGACCCAATTTTATACCAGCATCTCTTTTGGTTCTTCGGTCATCCAGAGGTGTATATTCTCATTCTGCCTGGATTCGGTATCATAAGTCATATCGTTTCGACTTTTTCGGGAAAACCGGTCTTCGGGTATCTAGGCATGGTTTATGCCATGATCAGTATTGGTGTCTTAGGATTTCTTGTTTGGGCTCATCATATGTTTACTGTGGGCTTAGACGTAGATACTCGTGCCTACTTCACCGCAGCTACCAGTATCGATCATAGCTGTCCCCACTGGAATCAAAATCTTTAGTTGGATCGCTACCATGTGGGGGGGTTCGATACAATACAAAACACCCATGTTATTTGCTGTAGGATTCATCAAATCTTTGATACGGATCAAAGTCATCCACCTACTGGGTGGTCAGGCTTTGCTCCTGTTGGAGCCCCTTCTATGGTATGCCGTAGGAGGGGGAGCACTTCCGGGCCCTAACGGGGCACCTTCATATTCCGACTGGTTTACCTACACGTCGGATTTGGAGGATTCGGCCAGTTCCGGGCCTAGTAACAGTACCTCGTCGTCGGTCAATCAACCGATTCAGAGGGAACAAGCTGGGCCGTCCAATGAACCCGCCGCCCCAGCGAATCCAGTAGCTCAACAGCAGAATCACCTGGATCAACCATTTGGTGAAGGTGGGGAAAGAGAGGCTCGGGCACAAGAGCACGCCCGCATCTCTGCCGAGGTAGAGACTATCACGAGCGCCTGCGAGAATTTGGAGGCGGCCATGGTACGGAAAGCCCACATTCTCTTGCATCAACGTGCGGTAACTCTCGAAGATCCAGAGGATGTCAAGCGTGCTCTCCAGTTGGCTCTCCATGACGACTGGGAGCACGATATCGATGACCGTCAGAGGCATTTCACTGTGCTCAGGCGCGACTTCGGAACAGCTCGCTGTGAAAGATGGAATCCTTTCATTGATGAGCTCAGGGGCTTGGGGAACCGTCAGGTAAACGCCAGACATTATGTCGACTAGGCGTTTGTAAGGCGATTGAATTAGCAACGGGAAGGGAGGAAAGGGCTAGTCCCCGAAAATGCCCGTTAATCGAGCAAGTTGGGGAACAAATCTTCCTTATAATCAAATAAGGCTTCAGCGTTGTAACAAGCCTTCTGAGCCAGGATCAAACTCTTCTTTTGTAGGAAGCTAACCACTAAAAAAATCCGCATTTTTCATCCGGAACAACAGAATTGAGTTTATCTGTCTAGTAAGGTGTGGAAACCTGCTCTTACTTACGAAAGTGAAGGAGTGGAGGTTAGATGAGTTAAGAGAGGAATTGAATAAGCTCTTGAAGCAATAGGAGTTCTTGGTGTAACCGCAGTTGAGTAAATATCCGCCGTGGTTGAATCACTAAGCTGTGGTAGTGCTGGAGTACTCCTATCCGCTTCAGGTGGTAAAAGAAAGAACTTCAACGGCTAAAAGACTTGCAGCTGATGAAATAGCTAAGGTTCCCTCGGGGACGGATCTCCACTTCTGATTCAATTGTTCGAGGAAGAGGTCAAAGTGAAATAGAGAGAATTGAGTTGATAGCTTCAGTAGTAGTTGCTTAATGGTGTGTAGTGGGATGACCTGGTAGCGATCATATTAGTATGTATATGAGCAGGACTTTCAAGAAAGTCGGACCGTTTATCACATCAAGGTAACTACGATAGGCAAAAGAAGACTCTTAGGTCGTTGATTCAAATTCTACCTATATTTGCATTCACTTAATGGTCAAACCTACAATGGAATTGACTCTAACATCCGATCCGGCCGGAGGAAAGACTGACTACTACAAGGGCTTGTGCCAACCAACAAGAAGGGGGACGGAGCAAAGACATCTCTTGGCCAGAACCGGACATTGCCCTTTACCATCTCACCACTAGGAGACTGGGACTCGAGGCGTGGTTAAGTATTCCCTTCCGCTCTGGAAGTCAATTTATTTCCTATCTTTCGGTTCCAAATATTTTTTTCTTATAAAGAGTGTATTGTATGGTCCAGTTGGTGTGGAGAGATGGGTCAGTCTTGCGCATCTCGCGCTGTGGTGATTGGTAGAGGAGCCGAGCGTACGCAAGAATCAAGTGCCTCAGGGCTTCCACTATAGGCAATCGGACCACTACATCGAATGAAATAAACTGGTTTCACGCTGCCTGAGGCCAAGTCTTCCCCGCTATTCTAACTCTAAATCCCGGTCGCACCCTTCGCACAACAAATCCACTTTGAGGCGTCGGCTGAACCTTCGATCCTTTAGGAAATGACCAGCAACAGGAGGATGAGATGCCGAGGAATTTTTGTGCTAATCCCAGGACCAATCCCGTTGTTTGGGCCAGCCCTTTGCATCTCAAGAATGCGCCCTTCCCGACCGGTTTACCAATAAATAGAGTCTGTAAGGGGGTGCTGCTGGACTCGTTTCAAGGTCGACTCGACTTCCCGAGCATCCCCCCGATCAGTTAGTTTCACTCCATTCTTTTGTTGCTTAGAGATGTGAGTGTCAAAGGCATCTGTACAGGTAGTGACTTGTCACCACTCGTCACTATATTGTATAGACTACCTTAGCGCAATCGCCGCTTACAGAGATTGAGACCTAAAGATTGATCCTCTCCTTTCAGCCGAGTTGCTAAAGCACCTCTCCTCTGCCAAGCTCTCTGTCTTGGTTAATGGTTCTCCAAAAGGATATTTCTCATGTTAGGCGGTGTGAGACAGGGGGATCCTTTATCCCCCGTTGTTATTTTGTATTGCGGAAGATGTCTTATCACGGGGTCTTACCGGGCTTAATCACCAGGGCATTCTTTCTTCACAATTACCGAGACCTGTACATACAAAGATCTAGGCAGCTCATCTTCTTCTAACGAAGTCAGATCTTTTTCCATACCATAACGTATATAGAATCGATTTTCTTTTCTGATCGCTAGCCTGCCGGGCCGCCCCCGCGATCAAACTATCAATCTCATAAGAGAAGAAATCTCTATGCCCCCTTTTTCTTGGTTTTCTCCCATGCTTTTGTTGGTCAACAACCAACCACAACTTTCTATAGTTCTTCACTACTCCTAGAGGCTTGACGGAGTGAAGCTGTCTGGAGGGAATCATTTTGTTGAAATCAATTAATCTAATCATGCCTCAACTGGATAAATTCACTTATTTTTCACAATTCTTCTGGTTATGCCTTTTCTTCTTTACTTTCTATATTTTTATATGCAATGATGGAGATGGAGTACTTGGGATCAGCAGAATTCTAAAACTACGGAACCAACTGCTTTCACACCGGGGGAAGACCATCCGGAGCAAGGACCCCAACAGTTTGGAAGATCTCTTGAGAAAAGGTTTTAGCACTGGTGTATCCTATATGTACGCTAGTTTATTCGAAGTATCCCAATGGTGTAAGGCCGTCGACTTATTGGGAAAAAGGAGGAAAATCACTTTGATCTCTTGTTTCGGAGAAATAAGTGGCTCACGAGGAATGGAAAGAAACATATTATATAATATATCGAAGTCCTCCCCTTCAAATACTGGAAGGTGGATCACTTGTAGGAATTGTAGGAATGACATAATGCTAATCCATGTTGTACATGGCCAAGGAAGCATAAAATGATTCTTTCATTCTATAGATACCTCTGGTAGGTAAAGCACTCTACTGTGCTTTATTGAAAGTTCCCATCGCGGGGGCGAGGATACTTGCCTTCGCGGTTCGACTTTCTTTTCAGGCTTGACTCATTATTTTCCGGTCCTCTCCTCCCCTTTAGAGCTATGATGCCCACTGAGTAAGATTCGGGGGCTTCCGGCGCAGAAGCTCATTCTGAACCGCGGGAACCTTCGTCTCTTCGACACAAACGTTATGTCAAGAGGCTGATGGTGATGAGGATCCATGCGCACTCAAATAAAAGTAGCTTGCGTATTGGGTTATCCACGGTGTTAGGTGCTCCATTGCACCCTCATGTGGAGGGTAGGATAATTTGGACTCTTTTCTTTTGGAGCACTATACTCCGAAAGATCCTATCCTTCCTCCTCTTCTTTCAGTCGAGACTTCCTCCTAGTGAGGTGTTCGCCTATCCAGGGAAGTATTCAATGAATACACTCTGTACCATGGGTGGATGAAGCTTTATCTGGAGTATCAAAGATGGAATTGTATGCTAAGGCTTAGTGCCAGTATAGAGCTTGAAGTCTTTATGGATGTGCCGATCTTTATCCGTACATATTACCGACCTGCGAACATGGATGATTCGTTCAGGTACGGGATAATATTTAGGATGTACGATTTGGCTGTCCAGTTACAGTGGGGCAATGTCATGAAATTGCTACCAGTAACTAAGACTCAAGTGGAGACAAAAAAAAGCACTCAATTTGAATGTAAGTAAAACACGGGATGGAAAAGGAGGCCTGAACCAACAGGGATGAAACAGTATAGATTCCCCTGGGCGAAGCAAGTCACCGATTAGTAACCTAAAAAAGAGTTGTCAACGGGCGAGTGTCCTGCTATAAGGTAAACTCCTACTATTTCAGCTTCTTTTCCCGTGGTCGAAAGCTAAATATCTCAAGATGAGATTTTCAAAACTCTCGACAAGCAGCAAATAGAAAATGAAAAGAAGATTTTGAAGGATCTGATTTCATCTAAGGAGTGGCGGTTAACAGAAGGCCATTTCAACTTATGCTCTAAAAAGATAGAAAGCATTGTTGATAAAGCCCTCTCTTTATATAAAGAGGGCTTTAGCGCCTTCGGATAAAGGAAGATTCCGATATTCGCATAGGTATTGAAGCCCCTACTTCGGGGATCTGAACAGCTTCCCCTCAAATGGGAGCCGTTTAAGTCATCTTAAAAGAGTCCTCGACTGTATTGGAAAAACAAAAAGTCCAATATGGCGGGAGATCTCTAATTTGATTGAAAGCTCTCAATCAAATTAGATTGTAAAGTAGTAGTCCTGTGTAAAAAAAGCTGGTGAGGCGGGCGGGGTCCAAGCAAGCGTAAGGGGAGGGGGACTAGGGTGGAAGGGTCATCGAAGGAGATGCATTTCTGGTACAAGTGGTATTGGACAAGATCTCAGGGAATAATCTCTTTCAGATTTCTGCCTTTCTTTCCCATGACGACTAGGAAAAGGCAAATCAAAAATTTTACTTCGAATTTTGGACCTCAACATCCTGCTGCTCATGGTGTTTCACGATTAGTATTGGAAATGAACGGAGAAGTGGTGGAACGTGCGGAACCACATATTGGATCACTCCAGTGCGGCACGAAGCCGCTGACGCCGAGTCGGCTCCTATGCCGCTAGCTATGCCCTGCTTGGTCCCCCGGCACGGTGGAGGTTCCGTAGCGCGGGTCATGAGCACCGGGCTAAGGGGCGAAGTCGCTCGACTGAAAAGAGAGGGCGTAAGCATGACTCGAGCACTTGTCTAGAGAGGGGCGGTTGAGCAACTCAAGCGAACCGCCCTACCTTACTACAACATAGGGACAGAGGGGAGAAGGTTGTGAAGGTGGCCTCGTTATCCACACCTCTGGTCGGATGAATGGAGGACCGCCCGACCCGGGTTTCATGAGCGTTGGCGGGTCCTGGAGTGCCTGTCAAGGGCGCTAGCGCATACCCCGGGGTGATCATCATCACCTGCACCTCACATCTCGGCGTAGTGGAACGTGTAACCCGCCTGCTGTCTCATTCAACTACATTTGTTCCTGTAATCTATAGCCTAACAGAAGGCAGCGTCGAGGGGCTTTAGGAACTCGACTGAAAGGAGAGGAGAGAAATTCCCATACAGCCAGCGGGGAGGATGGCACTACAGGCAAAGACCGTCTGGCGAAAACGCCGCAGGCGCGAAGCGTGGTAGGCCTGCGCCGGGTGAGCATAGGGGGAAAGGGATCCCGGACGGTGGAAGAGCCAGGGGAGGCCGGGTCATTTGACGGAAATGGAAGGAGGAACCCCTCTTATAGAAAGCCCTATGAAGTTAAGGGAAGTGAATGAATTCTTGGAAAAAGAGGGAGCGAGCCTATATATAAAATGTAAGAAAGTCAATTTATTCAATGAATAGATGATAAAGTCAACCGTACGACAGACAGCGCTGCCTACACGCGAATTAGCTTCCGAGGTCGAGCAGTCTCAATTTCACTACAGGATTTGCGAATGAATGCTGGGCTGGGCCGCCTCGAATGGCGTGAGCCGCATGCGGGGAGACCCGCACGTACGGTTTTTAGGGGGATCTGGCCGAAAGACCGGCCGGCGCCCACCCGACTAGAGGGACTGAGAAATTAATAGAGTACAAAACTTATCTTCAAGCTTTACCTTATTCTGATCGTTCAGAGGGCGATCGCGGAGTCACTGAATGAAGTCCTCCGTTTCTTTCGGAGGTGCTGACCCGCAGCGAGGCAGAGATGACTAAGTGACATATGGAATATGGCGACAACAACAGCATGTCGTAGAAGGAGAGAACAGGTGGAGCCAACGACCCACGTTGACTAACGTATCTACAACTACATCCCCGAGCGGC